TGGGGATATTTTGATTTAAAAGCGCTTTGCAGAACGATCTATTAAACAATTGATAAATTCGATTACTCAACTCAATTAGTAGTACCCCTAGAGTCCACTTCTTCCCCATACTACGAGTGAAAGGGAAAATGTAAAGACTACCATTAAAGCAGCCCAAGCGAGACTTACTATATCCATGTGAATCGTGTCCCCTATCTCTATGAATATGAAGGAATTATTCCATTCTTGATCACTAATAATAGTGGAATCAATGGTGCAGAGTCAAAATGGGATTTTGACCTAACGTTTTTGATGAACCAATCCAATGAATACACCCGTAACAAGTCCCTATATGATTTCTGGTGGAATCGGAAAGCACTAAGTACAAGCAAGATACACAGTTGCCCCTTGGAAGTCTCAAGGGAATGTGACTAATGGAATATGTAGGAATAGTAAGACCTATTGTTGCCTTTCATAAACAAAAAGCAGAAAAAAAAAATATACCATCAAGATATATAACTATCTATCACATACTCCTAATTTCCCATCTAAGCCTTACTGTCTCTACTTCTGTGAAATGTGAAACAATTGGAAGACACCCTATTACATTCTTGGCGGGGTTACCCCAACGAAAGCACTTTTTTCCCCTTTTATTCTATAAAAGCCAATCACCCATACAATATTAATTGAAAACCTGAGCACTCAGAGACTCTCATGAGTTTGTATGGATACAAAGTATCTTCAGTTCTTTCCACAACTCCTAATTGGATTCCCTACCAGCCTACCCAATCTACTTCAAGACTCAGTCAGTAAACACTAGTAGGGTAGGGTAATTAGGAAGTATTTATAGTCCTTCCTATAACCCCTTCTTGGATCCTAGGAGCAAGGATTTACAGTCTCTTAGGAACCTTCCTTTGGATACACGGATTTACGGTCCCTGACTTTCGTAGTTCTGAATCTCACAATTGAATCTTACTATGGATTTGATTCGATTGATAAATCAAATCAATGGCCTGAACGCATCAGGAATCCGTAATTAAGTGAGTATTTCTTTATTTATATTGGTAATTCATATTGGTATGGTACAGGTTTGGGTCACACCCCGATTTTTGAAGAAATAATTGAAAGTCAACCCCCCGATTCTTAAAATTGGGTATCGACAGTCCCCGCCCCTTACCTCTGCTTCTGCCAGGCAAGAATTTTGTGAGTTCTATTAGTTTAGTAGGGTAAGAAATTCCGAGTCTTTTGTTAATCAGGCGACACCCGGATTTGAACTGGGGAGAAAGGATTTGCAGTCCCCCGCCTTACCACTCGGCCATGCCGCCAAAACGATACAAAATAGATATAGATGGAAATATTCTGGGGAATTGCTGAACCATTTCTTTTTTTTGATTGGATCCTGTTGTTCTCTTAGATTGATTGTATTTCAAAACACACAACACCTAAATAAAAGCTTTCCCCCCTTTTTCTATTGAAAGAGAAAAATGGATTTCCAGTCACAGAATCCAAAATTCAGAGCAAATTGGAAGCATTAATGACTGTGAATTCATGAATGGTTCTTGGATTTTGATCTCCAATTTGGTTTCCTTAATGACATAAGGAGATCAAATTGATATACGACTAATCAGTCTCAATTCTTTTCCATAATTAATCCTTTTCAATTTCAATTATAACAACAATTATGTGTATATGTAAACCCCAGAACAGAAATTCTTACACGGATACCTAGTCAGGTATCTTATCTACATATTCCTATTAGGAAATCGTCGTGCTTGCATTTTTCATTGAATATATTGAATATAAAATCGAAATTTGGATATAGCACGACCTATGTTGCCTCAAGGGAACTTCGATAAAAGATGGGATATATGGATAGCTAGATAGTTATATCTGCATGTACTTAATAAATATGACTTCTCTTACGCACTTCAATCGTATTCTACTAATTAACAAATGGGTAGAAATATCTTTTCTCTCTGCGAATCATTTTTTGAACAACGGAATCGATGAAATAAATTAAGTGCTAAAATCAAAGTCAACTCTAGACGGTTCCTGATTATTCTGTCTTTATCTCACTCATAGAGAACAGATTCAATTCCGAATCCATTTATGGTACCCAATCTGATCGTAATATCATAAGGTAGAAATTGGATCTATTTTGATATTCTATACAAGACTCCATAAGTCTAAGTGGCAGAATTTTGTTTCCAGGAATGTTTTATCAATTCATTTCCATTTGTATCTGTCGCAAATTCAAAATTGAGTCACATTTTTTTTTATTCCTCCGTTCATACGTATTTAGTACATATATATATGTATATGGGGTTGGATAAAATTTCATGTTGTTCGAATGAGCAAAATATACATTCCATCGTTGCTAGATCAATCTATATGGTTCAACGAAGAGTGAGCCAATAGTTGGATTTTTTCGATAAACGGAAAACTTAAGATGTTCCGGGATGGAAATGAGGGAATGTATACAATACCAGGGTTTAGTCAGATACAATTTGACGGATTTTGT